CCTATCGTCTAGCGGTTCAGGACATCTCTCTTTCAAGGAGGCAGCGGGGATTCGACTTCCCCTGGGGGTAGGGTACTACGAAAGGAAGTTTATCATGAATTATCAATTATCAGTAATCCTAAAAAGGATTCTTCCTGGGTCGATGCCCGAGCGGTTAATGGGGACGGACTGTAAATTCGTTGGCTATATGTCTACGCTGGTTCAAATCCAGCTCGGCCCAAGAATTCGCCATGAGTATGATATAACAAATTTCTTCTCCACAAACGTCTGATATGGAATATTATATGGAATAATAAAGATTATATGGAATAATAAAGAGTTCCTTTTTTTTATCTATCCCATCTTTTCCCGTCCACATGTTCGAATCTTTCTAATGATCTGAATTCATCATACTTAAGAATTATGAAAGGGGTAAAAAAGAGTCTTTTTTCTCCTTGAAAGATTTAGTAAAAATCTTGTGACAATAAAATAACCACAAGATTTTTAGTAATCAGTGGCACTCTCATTATAGTCTATATTTATGTGGGTCTTCCATTAGTATATCATTCAGGATTTTTGTTACAACAAACATGGCAGGCAAATAAAATAGGATGTTTGAATGAAACCCATATGTATACTATACACCTTACTGGGATTGTAGTTCAATTGGTCAGAGCACCGCCCTGTCAAGGCGGAAGCTACGGGTTCGAGCCCCGTCAGTCCCGAACTAGAATTCTATTGTGGATTGGTCTAATCAGAGCATTCTATTCAGGAATACCGTTTTCTCTATTGTTCTTGATCAATGAAATAGAATATACTAGAGTACTCGAAGATCTTACGTATAATATATGTACTCGTTTATTGTACAATGCACAATGAAGATATAAGATAATTAACTCTACAAAATATTTTTCAGCTTAAACCACCCCTTTCTTTATATTTTATTAAAGTATAGAGTATAGAAGCTCCTATTTTATTTCTAAATTCTTAATTGTAAACAATATATCTCATTCATATTGTACACAGAATTTTTGATGTATACGCTTCCGTTACCAATCCAAGAATTGGGGGTCCTAAGAAAAGAAAAATCAAACAAGGCATCTTTTTCTTTTAGTAAATGGGTTGGAATATTCTCTCTTTTTTTTCTACTTGGATCCATATTTACCATACTTCTCCGTATTCAAAATGGAATCATCACAAAAAAACGTAGTTTAGAATTAACTTATTTTCTATTTGACTTTTCTTGTTTGAGTCTAGAAACAATACAGGTCATATGATACCTCATTAGATAATTGTACATCCAAGAATTCCATGCATGGGTTAATTGTGTATATATTCTCAATTTTTAATTATTAATATATATATTAAAAGTGGTATACGATATAACTAGTATAATAAAATAGACAAACAAATATCTAAAAAAGAATTCCATAAGATTTTCATTTTTTTTTATGGAAAATAAGGAAGAAAATAAAGAGTGGAAAAGGATGATAAATTCAACAAGATTCCTTATTGGATTGGGAATCCCATTTTTTTTTTTTGGTATGGATAAAGAATCTTCCTATGCTATACTATTCAATTCGCGACGATGAATCGATTTGATGGACCCTATATTGTTATTCATAATATTGCCCGGATTCAGTATCATTAGGATGTAATTTATCCCATGGAATTTATAGAAGTCAAATTTATCATCTCTATGGGATTAGATCCCGAGCTATTGCGAAGAAAAAAACAATGAGATTATGGAAGTAAATATTCTCGCATTTATTGCTACTGCACTCTTTATTCTAGTTCCTACCGCTTTTTTACTTATCATATACGTAAAAACAGTCAGTCAAAATGATTAATTTGACTAAAATTTATGAGTTCTTATCCATGATTGAAGAAATAAAAGGGATTCCCATTAAATGATAAAACTGGAATCAACACTATATAAAATAATATGATAGAAAGGACTAATATGAAACTCTAACTTTTTAATTCTTATTAAAATTATTATTAGAATAATACTTAAAGAATTCTATTATATTGAATCATTATATAATAATTCAATATAATAGAATATATATATATTCGGATTCCACTATTTAAATATAGTATAAACACTTCTATAGTGTAAGTCTTTTTACATAGATATACAAGATAGATATACAAGTGTATACAGAAATAGATTTGATATCAACTAATTTACAATATTTATAATATTGCAATACATTAATTTAATCATTCATTAATTTAATTATTAATATTAAATTCTAAAAAATATAAATAAAACAAAGAAAACGAAATCGAGAATTACCTTTAGTTTAGAATTCCTAAGAAGTTCTTGTATTGATTGAACCATTAACAGATGATCCGCGGAGCTCTATGGTGACTTTTTCAATTCCAATTTGAAAAAAAAAATAGTAAACCCACGGATGTGTCATGCTTAAATGTGACATCAGACAAATCGATAAAGTATAAATAAAATTTCTAGGAGTATAAAACGTTAAATTACGATATGTGGATTGCTCAATGAAAAAAAAAATATTATTTTATTATGTTTATGCGTAAGATCTGATTGTACAAAACAATCAAACTGCTAGAGGTTTCGAGTAGAAAATATATAGAGCGGGGTAAAAGTAAAGAAAGAAATCAAAATAAATAAAAAGTGGGGGATTGGTTTTTTCTCACTGTAATATCCAGAATTCTCATTCTGGTAAGAACTAATTTAGCAAATCAAAATAGAAAGGAATTCTGTTCGAAATAAAACCCTATTTTGTTGACCTGAGTTTCGAAATCCAACTATGAGAATAATGCATAGTTAGATTTCGAAACGTTTTACAAAGGATCCATTAAAAAAAGGATCCAATTCCATTATTCAATTAGTAGTATCCTAAAGTCCACTCCTTCCCCACACTACAAGCGAAAGGGAAAATGTAAAGACTACCATTAAAGCAGCCCAAGCGAGACTTACTATATCCATGTAAATTATGTCCCCTATATTATGAAATGAAGGAATTATTCCATTATTAATTACCAATCATAGTGGAATCCATGGTGCAGAGTCAAAACGGGATTTTAACTTAAAGCTATTCATGAAGTAATCCAATGAACCCATTCGTAATAAGTTGCTATATTTGTATTTATCTATATTATTTATTTATATCTATATATATATAGATAATATAGAAACTACGGTGGAATGGAAAAGCATTAAGTACAAATACGATAGACACTCTTCGGAAATATCAATGGAATGCCTCTAATTGAAGATGGAAAGTATCTTCGTTCGTTTCCACAACTACCAAATTTGATTATCAGCCTATCCAATCTAATTCTAGACTAAGTAGTCATTAGACATTACCTTAGTAGTGTAGGGTAAGGTAATTAGGAAAACTTGATTTTGGATACCGGGATTTCTGATTTCTTAACTTTGAATTTCGACTCATACTATAAATTTATTTGATAAATCATATAGTATGAACCGGCCCCTAACTAAAAAAAAAAGAGTTTGCTTTATGCCCATGAGTACCGGTTTTAGTCACATCGAGAATACTATTTTCTTTGAAGAAAGAATTTATATAGTTGTTTATCGAATCTATGAATTCCTCAAGTAATCGATAAGGCCTTCTTCGATCTCTGCTTCTGGTGGACACGAATTGGTCAAGTTCGATTTAGTTGCAATTCGTGGGATAATAAATTCCAAGTATTTTTTTTTTTGATCAGGCGACACCCAGATTTGAACTGGGGATAAAGGATTTGCAGTCCCCCGCCTTACCACTTGGCCATGTCGCCAAAACGATACAAATATCTTACAGACTCCATCTATTCCTATGTGGAGTAGGGGGACTGCAGAATCTTTTGTATTTTATTTATATCTTGAATCCCATTGTACTTATTCCAAAATTCAAAAAGGGGAATCCCCATTTTTTATTGGATCCAGTTGAGATCATTTTCATCAACTAAATATATCTCAATATATATATATAACATATAACAATTTAAAATAAGAATTCCAAATTCCCCTTAAGAAAAAATTTATGAACAAATTATTAACCATTTTGATTTGGAATTGATATAATTAACGGTTTCTAAATTAGTATCTCAAATTTTCCTTAATGACATAAGAAAGTGAAAATGATTTACAATGGATCGGTATGCATTATTTTCAATAATCAATTCTTTTGCAATTATAACAACAATTATATATATATGTAAACCCTAAAGCATAAATTACAGATACCGAGTCGGGTATTTTATCCACATATTTTCTATAGAGAAACCCGTGGGGCTTTCATTTTTCATTGAATAGAAAAGAGAAATTATGATATAGCACAACTTATGTTGCTTCAAGCGGAACTATGATAAAAGATAGAATATAAGGATAGTTAACTATATTTGGAATTTGGATGTACTTAATAAAAAAAATTCCGATTAACAGTTTCTTCAATCATATTGTATGTATCATCGTCTACGAATTCTACTACCAAAAACAATTAGCGAATCCGTTTTTTAACATTAAACATTAAAGTGTTAAAATAAAAGTAAACCCCATACTGCTCCTGATTAGATTATTTTGTCTTTATCTGATTCACAGAGAGCAGATTCAATCTAGAATCCTTTTTTTTGATAACCAATCTGATTGTAATATCATAATAAGTAGAAATTGGATCAATTTTGATATTCTATACAAGACTCTGTAAGTATAAGTGGCATAATTTTTTTGCAGGAATGCTTTATCAATCCATTTCCTTTTGTATCTGTCTTGCGTCGAAAATTTTATTTATTATTCCATTACGTTACGTCTCCGTTTGTAGGTATGAAATACATAAATATGGATGGGCTTGGCTAAAATTTTATGTGATTTAGTAAACAGAATATACATTCCATCATTGCTAGATCGATCCATATGGTTCGATGAGGGGTGAGCCAATAATGGGATTTTTTCAATAAACAAACAGGAAACTAAAGATTAAGATGCTCCGGGATGGAAATGAGGAAATGTCTACAATACCTGGATTTAGCCAGATACAATT